AGATACAAATGGAAAGAAATTGATAAAACATCCCTAGAAACAGACTTCTGCTACTTAGACTTATTAATTAAGGTATAGGATTTTGTATAGAATATCAAAACAAAAATGATTCCATTTCTACCATTATTATGATAATACATATTCCAACCTGCTTGAATACCAGAAAAATAAATGGATTGGACATTTGATCTTTTCGCTGAGATAAAGGCATAAAAATCAGAAAGAATATATAGAATTAAAATCGGTTTTTTAGCCTTTAACCCCCCTTTATGTTATGGAGTTCGTTATTCAAAAAATGATTCGCAGAGAAGAGAGAGATTTTGTTTACGGATTTTTGAGTAGAATACGATTGTGAAGTGTATAAGAAAAGAAGGTTTGTATGGCTTAAACACGTGTGGAGATATCTATAATATCCGTCTTTCTTCTCTTTTATTGGTTTATTGTCGTTCTATGTTCTATTCGGGGCAACACAGGTTGTGCTCTATGAAAACATAATTTCAATTTTCTATTCAATTTAAAATTCAAATTGAAGTATGAACTTTCTGATATCTGATAATTCCTCTATCGGGAACATATACTAAAAAAATATATATCCCGTCTAACAAATTTCTCTTTGGGGGGTTTTACAATAATACTCATAATTTGTGGTTATAATTAATAATTAAATTAGAAGATTTGGGGGGAATTGAAAAAATCCATACTGCTTAGTTATATATCAAGTTGTATTTTCTTATGTCATTAGGAAAACAAAATTTGGAGATTCAAATCCAAGAATCATTCATGCATTCTAAGTCAATAGTTAATGGTTCCTATTTTCTGAAAGTTGGATTTTGCGACTGAAAATCCACATTTGATTTCTCAATAAAAATAAAAAGGTAAGAGAAAGTTTTGAACATTATGAATTTTGAGATAGACTCAATCGAAATTGAAAGGATGACTCAAACCCAATCAAAAGGGAAGAAGGATTAGGATTTCTTTGACTTTTAGGAAAAATTTAGGAAAACAGAACTCAAAGTGCAAGTACAATAAAAAAGCAGTTCAGTAATCCGGGAAAGTTTTCATCTATTTTGTATTTGTAGCATTTTGGCGACATGGCCGAGTGGTAAGGCAGAGGACTGCAAATCCTTTTTTCCCCAGTTCAAATCCGGGTGTCGCCTGATCAACAAAAAACTAGAAATCTCTTCTTTTCTTCTGTTGATATAACCCGCCGAATGATTCCCCAACAGAAGCAGAGAAAGCAGACTGTTGATACTTGTTTGATTCTAAACATCTGGTCTCTAAACATCTGGTCTGGGGGTTTTTCTAAAAAATTGTAAATATCCTTGCATTGCATATTTAGGCTTCAAGGAAATATTCGAATGCTAGAGGGGCTATCAAGACTTTGCAATTACCTTCTACTACAAATAAAAATTTTATATTTTTAATGCATTGTATAATGACTGGACCCTGGATTAGATTGGAGAGCCCGATAGGAAATCTAAATAGTTGTGGAAGGGGGCGGAAGGTACTTTAATTATATACGAGGAACTCACGAAAATCTCTGAGTGCTCAAGCATCCAATCAATTGAAATAAGGGTCACCAAAAAAAGAATAGGACCTATTATTCCTACATGTTCCATTAGTAACATTCCCTTGAGATGTTACTGCGGATTTTGCTTGTGTTTAATCTTTCCCGATTAGAAATCAAATAGGAATTTCTTCTAAAATGAGCGAATTTATTGGATTGGTTTATTAATAGTCTTTGTTCTTTTTGACTCTGCGCCATTGATTCCACTATTATTAGTGAGGAATAATGGAACAATTCCTTTATATTTATAGAGATAGGGGACATAATTCATATGGATATAGTAAGTCTTGCTTGGGCTGCTTTAATGGTAGTCTTTACTTTTTCCCTTTCACTCGTAGTGTGGGGAAGGAGTGGACTCTAGGGGTCCTACTAATTGAGTTAAGGAAGCAAACTGTATCAATATCAATTGCTTTCTAGATCGTTCTGCAACACGTTTTGAACAAAAAAATTTGAAATCCCATTGGACTCGACTGGAGTAATGTATTATAGGAATCATCCTCTTTCAATCAAAGAGCTATTTCAACGATTCCCATGTTTGTAGTTCGAAAGGAAGAGGATCCCAGGAAATTTATTCGAACCTAATTCTTCCGAAATTTTCTATTCCAATAAACGGCCTCATACTGAGGAGGGCCGGACCTTTTTTTTATTTGTTTCTCTCTTTACTGTTCAAAGAAGAAGTGGTTTTGTTAAGTGTATACACACTTTATATGAGAAAGAAAGGATATAAAAATAGTGGTTGTCTAACGAGATACTATGCAGAATAAGATCGTCAGGTGAGTCACATATTGCGCATTTACCGCTTTCTAATTTTTTAAATTGTATTTATACTTTATCGACTTATTTCATATCATGGTTCAGGCGTTAAAAATCAGTGAGGTTTACTCTTCCTTTTCGATGCCCGTGGAACTACCTGTCAAATGGTTTACTCAAATTACTTCTTGGGAATGTTAAAAAAAAAAATTACTACGTTATTTTTTGAATATGCCTATATCTATCACCTTTACTTCATTGATTTGATTCTTTCAATAGATACCGAGATTCAGATTGGAAATAGAAAATATAGTAATTCAAACTATAAGACATAAGAGTAATTCAGATTGATCAGAACAAATAGATATAGCAAATAAATGGAATTGGATGCTATGTCAATCCCATATATGGAATTGATATTCACATATATCAAGATAATATTGTAGATTGATCTATAGATCCATATCAAATGCAGCCTCTATCTTTATTTTATTCCAGGGGGCACTACAATCTAACTAATAAATAGTATGGTAGAAAGAAATAGATGAATCTTTCTACCATACTATCTATCTATTAGAATACTGCCGATTCTAGTCTACTCATTTCATTTAAGACATGAAATTGGAATCTTTTTCATTTTATTTCGTCAATTTTGGCTAAGAACTCAGAAGTCAAGTTTCATTCAAATTAGTTAATAATTAATCGTTTTGACTGACTGTTTTTACGTAAATGATAAGTAGAAAAGCGGTAGGAACTAGAATAAATAGTGCAGTAGCAATAAATGCAAGAATATTTACTTCCATAATCTCATCGGTTTTTTACTTCGCAATAACTCGGGATTTAATCCCATAGAGATGATAAATCTTTGGCCTGTAAATTCACTGAATGAATATTACCTCTCGATGATCTTGAACTCTCGATGATCTTGAATCGGATCAATATCATGAATAACAATATCTGAACTATCAAATCAATTCGTCGTCGAGAATTGAATAGTATAACATAGGAAGTTCTTTTATCCATACCGCCCCAAACTTGGATTCCTGACCCAATCCAAAATTCCTTTATTTATTTATCATTTTTTATCATCTGTTCTTTTTTTCTCTCTAATCTATCTAGTTCCTTCTTGTACAATCATCTGATGAAGTCTCATCAAATAGCTCTTCCACTTCCAGTGGTCACATAGTTACAAACCCAAACAAACAATAAAAGCTAAATGGAAAAAGAAAGGAGTTTAGAACGAAACTATTTTTGACTTGGAAGACAAAGAAGTGTGATAAAGATGAGACCGTATAAAATGAATATTCATCAAATTTACTATTTTCCGATTTGTTCTTTCGTCGATGGGGCCTTAAAACAAAATGAAAAATCGGAAAAATGATTCATTCCCCTTTCTAAGAGGAGTAGGATCTTTGGTTGATCTGTCCTTCCCCCTCCTTTCTTCGTAGATTATTAGACCCGGGACACCTATACCAAAAGCTCAGTGTGCAATTTGCATGAAATCTATTTTTCAACTTCAAACTATGTAAGTGAGGGTCCATAAATCCGTATCCGGAAAAATAAATTGGGTTTTTTTCTGGAAAGTATTTTTCTTATATTCAATTTTGTATTGGACAATAAAAGGAATTCCCTTTTGTGTATGCGCGCCTCAAAAAGGTATAGGTACTCGATTCCATTTACATGCATCGGGGGCAATCGAAAAAGCCAGCATTTCTTTGGAATACTGACTATAATGCTACCAATAATTGTACTAATCCAACCGCATATGTCTTTCTCCTACCAAAAGGAAAGAAAAAAGAACTAAGGATTTCCCCTTTGCTTTGACAATGAAATTCTGCCCCCGGTCCCCTTCATAAAAAGGGAGAGATTTATTGATATATTTATTGGATCCGTCGGGACTGACGGGGCTCGAACCCGCAGCTTCCGCCTTGACAGGGCGGTGCTCTAACCAATTGAACTACAATCCCAGGGAAATACGGGATCTAGCAGAAATTTTGATTCTTTTTTATCTCCGGATCGGGTATTTCTGAAGTACAAAGGGGGTTATATCATCTCATGGCGGATTGGCGAATTATTGGGCCGAGCTGGATTTGAACCAGCGTAGACATATTGCCAACGAATTTACAGTCCGTCCCCATTAACCACTCGGGCATCGACCCAGGAAGAATCAATTTTAGACTTATTGGTAATCCATGATCAACTTCCTTTCGTAATACCCTACCCCCAGGGGAATTCGAATCCCCGCTGCCTCCTTGAAAGAGAGATGTCCTAAACCACTAGACGATGGGGGCCCGCTTGACCAACGGCCATCATACTATGATCATAGTATGATCAGTTTTTTGAAATTGTCAATATAATCGAACGATTCTATCCGAGGGATCTTTCCCCCTTTCAGAATTGCATAGAATTTTTTTTTATTCGTCATTGAGGAATTATTCATTAGAATCGCTATTAGAAATCTAGTCGTAGTATTTTTTTATTTTTGAATTATTTCAATTGAATTTATTTCTATTATTTTAGTTTAGATTATTTAGTATTTCGAATTTTATTTAGAATTTACTTTTTTTATTTAGAAATTTCTAAATAAAAAAAGTAATAAATACAAAAAATAGAAATAATAAGGAAGAGTAGGATTTTTTCAGGGAATGATTGGTCCGTCAGAAAAGGAAAAAGGTGTGAAATT